ACTGATGTTTCAAAATTCAATGTTGGTTCATTAGAACCATATAAACCGACACCCAGAACTCCCATTAAGAGAAAAATGGAACCCCCCGCCGTGTACAAAATAAATTTTGTGGCTGAGTAGAGACGTTTCTTTCCTCCCCACATGGATAGAAGTAGATAAACCGGAATTAATTCTAATTCCCACATGATGAAAAAAAGTAAAAGGTCCCGCGAAGAAAATGATCCTATTTGACCACTGTACATTGCTAACATCAAGAAATGGAATAATCGAGAATCTCGAGTAACAGGCCAGGCTGCTAAAGTAGCTAACGTAGTGATAAATCCTGTTAATAAAACGGGTCCTATTGACAGCCCATCTATTCCTAATTTCCAACGGAAATCAAAAAAATTGATCCATTTATAGTCCTCGACTAGTTGGACTAATGGATCGTCCAATTGGAAATGATAACAGAATGCATAGGTTGTTAGAAGAAGTTCTAACATGCATATACCTATAGTATACCACCTAATTACCCTATTTCCTTTATGGGGAAGAAAGAAAATAAAGGAACCCGCAAATATTGGTAAAACTACAATTATTGTTAACCAAGGAAAGTTGTTCGTGGTAAAGACAAGATACACTTGGACCAAAAAAACCTGTGCCCAAAAATATATTATTTTTGGGCACAGGTTTTGGCGGTAAAAAAAAAATGGACTCGAGTAAGAGTTTCTGTAACGTATTAATAAGCTATACCCATGCTGCGCGTTGTTTCATGCCATAAATAAACTCGAACACTCAAGAAATCTGTTGGGCAGGCGGATTCACATCTCTTACAACCGACACAATCCTCTGTTCTTGGAGCAGAAGCTATTTGTTTAGCTTTACATCCGTCCCAAGGTATCATTTCTAATACATCCGTGGGACAAGCTCGGACACATTGAGTACACCCGATACATGTATCATAAATCTTTACTGAATGCGACATTGGATCTATCCATTTTTGAACGTGATAAAGTTTCAATCTAGTAAATTGATAAATGAATTATATATTTAAATACTAGGACTAGATGAATCGATGAGTTTCCCGAGTTTTTTTATTAATCTACTTATGGAATGGATTGACAGTGCCAAACTACTTTGATCTCTTATCTTTGTGATAACAGGAGCCTACCTTAAGTAGCCAACATGCTAATTTGAATTTATTTATGAAAATTCTAAGTTATATGATAATATTACTTAAATTACTTATTCAACAAGTTCGATTGATTTATACGAGTTGATTTTCTGTTACGATAAATTGATGAAACAATAGCGAGTCCAATAGCGGCTTCAGCAGCTGCAATAGCTATAACAAAAATGGAGAAAATGGCTCCTTTTAATTGACGACTATCAAAAAAATCAGAAAATGTTACAAAATTGAGATTAACCGCATTTAATATAAGTTCAAGACACATAAGAGCCCTAACCATATTTCGACTTGTAATCAATCCATATAGACCGACAGAAAATAAAAAGGCACTCAAAACAAGTACATGTTCGAGCATCATTAACTAACTCCTTATCAATCTCGATTCATTTCAATATGAACAACAATTTAACCAATTGGATTTACTAGTTGACTAGAATATAAAATAACGTAATGGAATAAAGGAATATATTGGGAATAGGTCGAACTAATAAAAAAATTCTATCTATTTTATATACAAAGTCAAATAGAAAAAGGAAATGCATGTGGTAGCTCATATTTTTCCAGTTCTAAAGAGTTATTATTGACGAGCTACAGCAATTGCGCCGATTAACGCAACTAAAAGAATTATTGAAATAAATTCAAACGGAATAAAAAAATCTGTTGATAAATGAATTCCAATTTGTTGACTATTACTTATAAGATCTTGCTCTATAATCTGGTTTGCTTTTGTAGTCCAAATAATACCGTACCATGACGTATCTGGAATAGTAGTAATTAGTGAAACAAAAATACTTGTACAGACCACGGAAGTTACTCCATCTCCCACGGTCCAAAGATGGAAATCTTTGGAATATTCTGAACCATTTATAAACATCACAGCAAAAATGATTAAAACATTGATGGCTCCTACGTAAATAAGGAGCTGCGCAGCAGCTACAAAATGGGAGTTCGATAGAATATAGAATAAAGATATACAAACAAAAACAAATCCTAACGAAAAGGCAGAATAAATGGGATTAGGAAGTAATACTACTCCCAGAGCCCCTAATATAAGACCCAATCCCAGAAAGACTAAAAGAAAATCATGTATTAGTCCAGGTAAATCCATTATATATAAAAAAAGAGATAAATAAATCAAAATCTTTCATAACTTTATTGACCCGGTCAGGAAAAAAGAGGTAACTCTACTTTTTATAATAGTTGTAAAAAAAATTCTATTTTTCTGGATATGTAGATATAGTTATTGGCCTAATCTCTTGAAAGAGTAATTTGAATCTAAATATTTTCAATTTCAAATCCTCAATATAGACATAGAAATATTTTCTTAATATA